TAATATTAAAATTGTAAGAGTATATTGTGATTATGAAATTAATAAAATTATTAATTAAAATAAGAGTTAATAAAGGTAAATATTTAAATATAGGTAGTTAGAAGCTACATTATTAGTTCTATCAAAACTATCCTTAATAATTCAGGCACTATATTATGTATATAATAATAAAATTAAAATATTAATATTATGGTAAAAAAATAGTGAGTAAATTAAGAATTAGCTTTAAGGGGGGGGTGTGTTCTTAGCTAATAAAGGGGTTTAAAAGATTTATTTGTTTATAGTGGTATTTGTTAGTAAGATATTTATGGTGGTGATTATTGATAATATTACTGTAATTGTTATTAATGTTTAAGTTGATTGTAGTTTATAATATTATTTGAGAAAATAAGAAGTAATAGATTTTAAATATAATTAGTTTATATAATATATAATATATAAGATGTAATAAATTTAATATTAATGTGTATATTATTATAATAATATTATGATATATTATAGTATAATATTATAATATAGTATTATAATATAATGTTATAATATAATGTTATAATATAATGTTATAATATAATGTTTGTATAATGTGCTTGTATAATATATTCGTATATTATACTTGCTATGATTGTTATAATTGTTATAATTGTTATAATTGTTATAATTGTTATAATTGTTATAGTTATTATAATTGTTATAATTGTTATAATTGTTATAATTGTTATAATTGTTATAATTGTTATAATTGTTATAATTGTTATAATTGTTATAATTGTTATAATTGTTATAATTGTTATAATTGTTATAATTGTTATAATTATTATAATTGTTATAATTGTTATAATTGTTATAATTGTTATAATTGTTATAATTGTTATAATTGTTATAATTGAATTTAATTTTAAAAGATTAGAAGGTAGAAATAATAAATGTAAAGGAAGTTAGAAGGAGATTAAAATAAAGTTTAAGAATGGAATTAAAGGAAGCTAAACTTCTGTTATAGTTATTTCTTAAAAGAATAATAAGGATAAATTTGTATGAGTTTATATTAAAAATATATTGTTTTTACAATAAAGGGGGAATAATATAAAGACAATGAAACTATATACATATATATGTCTTTATAAAAGCCTTAATTTGATTTAAACTTTCTATATATTTTAATTAGATACGATAATATTTTAATTATAATTAAAAAACGATTATAATTTCATATTATAATTACATCTTAAACATTAAGATAAGTACCAACTATAGATCAAGTCTTTTAATTATAAGTTCTTATAAATATTTAGTGGTAAAGATACACTTTTAATTTAATTCTAAAGGATAAAGCTTTAATTTTTAAATATTATCTTTTTTGAGGGTGGAATTTAGTTTGATTGGTAATTGCTATTTAAAAAGTTAAGAGGAGTTTATATCAAGAAGAATTCCAATATACAGTTGCTCTTTCCGTGAGAGAAAGTGAAAGCAGCTGATATTGGAATTCTTCTTGAGTTTCTTTAATTTATCTTCAAACATTTAAAGCATTTTGTACAGCATTGGGATATGTAAGTAAGTATAGGAGGTTTATGAGAGTTTACTTTAGATAATGCTTATGGAAACGATACAAAATTTTGTGTTTACGATAATTATATTGACTTTTTCTATGAATTTGTGAGTTAGTATACTATATATAGTCTTTTAAATAAAAAGGAATAAATAAAGGTGATATATTAAAATAAGTAGTATAAGGAATTTTTCTTTCTATTATAATTGAATTTTATTTAATTTTTATTATAAGTGTTTATGTGTTAAATAGTATAAATAATGTTTGATTCTGGTTTAAGGTCTTTGTTGTATTATTAATTTATCACATGAAAATTGTTTATAAGTAAGAGAGAAAGAATTAATTTTATATTAATTTTTTAAAAGTATAATTAATATAATAATTATTTATGGTCTCAGTGTAAGAATTTAATAGATATATGAGAGTGTGAATTAGTGAGTAATAAATATATAAATCTGATAAAATATTTGTGCCAGCATTCGCGGTTAGACTTTAAGGTTAAATAAAGAAAATTAAGTATAAAAGTTACTTATATAAATATGGATGTTATTTCCTAATATTAGCAGGTGAAATTGTTGTTATTTTGTAAAATTTAAAATATTTTTAAGGAAGCTAATAAGCTTTAAGGATAAACTAGGATTAGATACCCTATTATATTAAGGTTGAATGATTAAAATATTGAATCATTAGTAGTTATAATTTAAAATTTAAAGAATTTGGCGGTAATTTAGTCTTGTCAGAGGAACCTGTTTGAGTTGATCGATACACCTCGCAATATCTTACTTATTTTTAGTTTGTATACCATCATTATTAGATAATTTTTAAAAAATAAATTATTAAAATTAAGTTGTTAAAAAAATTAGATCAAGGTGCAGCTTATAAATAAGTTTAAATGGGTTACAATAAATTTTATTTATATGGAAAGGATTAGTAAGTTGAGTTTAGGAAGGAGGATTTGATAGTAATATAAGTATAATAAGCTTATATGATAAGAGCTCTAAATTATGTACATATTGCCCGTCGCTTTCATTAATTAATGAGATAAGTCGTAACATAGTAGATGTACTGGAAAGTGTATCTAGAATTATAATTGTTTATATTTATGTATTTATGTATGTGTGTGTATGTATTTGTGAGGTTAAAAATTATATTAGTTAATATGTAGGTGAGATAATGTTATATAATACATTGAATAAATATAGGTTTGTTTATATTTTAATAAGGGTTTTATATATGGGTGTATAAGCACAAAAAATTTTGATTTTTTAAGAGATGGTTGAATTCCGTTATATATATATATATATATATATATATATATATATATATATATATATTGAATTATTCCGAAGGTGGTAGTGTATTTAGTTATATAATTGTGAGTAAAGATTTATAATTTTAATTAATTAACTATTATTTAAGTGTTAATTGTAAATAAGAAGTAATATTATAAAGGGGGTAAGCGAATTATAAGGAAAATATAAAAGAATATTTAAATTTAGTAAAATTATTTTGATATACATTGTAGTTTTATTTATTTGAGATTATTATGAAAATAGTAGAGTTTTAAATCTAAGGTTTAAAATGATTTAATACTATGGGATAAGTATTAGGTATTTTACAAAGTATAACTAAATAGAATAGCATTTCGTTTACATTGAAATTGATTATCGTGCAAATCGATTTACTTTGATATTTTATATCTTGTTAATTATAATTTAAAGAGGAATTAGATTATATTTGAAAAATAATTTATTAAGATAATTAATAGTAATTTTTAATGAATAAAGATTTATATAACTATAGTAAAGTGTACTGTAAAGGAAGGATTAAAGTGGATAGAAAAAATAAAGTAAGGATTTATTTTTGTACCTTGTGTATCAGGGAAAATTAATATGGTATTAAGTATTTTTAAAGGTCTCGAAATAAAAATAGCTAATTTTATAAGAAAATTTTTGTGGTATAAAAATTTTTAATATGAAATTAGAAGTGAAATGTTAAGCGAGTTTTATAATATCTAGTTCTCTATGAAATAAATATAATTTAGGCTTTGTAGGTAAAAATATAAGGAAAAAAAATAGAAGGGAAAAGCTTTTTATTTAAAATAACAATTGAGTAAAATAAAATAAATTTATCTAAGCTTAAAAGTAGCTATGTTTATAAAGTGTTTTAACTAAAAATACGATTAGTATTATTTTTATAAGATTTTAGTGTGTATTAGAGATTTATTTAAAATTTTATGTAATAAGATAAAATAATTTTATTAGTAGAAGCGATTATATTTAGAAAAAAAGTAGAATGATAAAAAAAATAATAATGAGTAATTAAGTGAAATAGAGGAATTCGGCAAATATTTCTTTGCCTGTTTATCAAAAACATGTTTGTTTGGAGTTATAAAGAATTTAACCTGCCCCCTGATTAACTACTAATTAAAGGGCCGCAGTATTATAACTGTGCAAAGGTAGCATAATCATTAGGTTTTTAATTGAAATCTCGTATGAATGGTTGGACAAAAGAAAGACTCTCTTTATATTAAGTTTTGAATTTAACTTTTAAGTGAAAAGGCTTAAATATTCTAAAGGGACGATAAGACCCTATAAAACTTTACATTGTCATTAATTTTGATTGAATTTATGAAATAAAAATTTTATTTGATTATTTGTTATGTTGGGGAGACATAAGTAAAATATTTTTTTAACTGCTTGATAGTTATACAATTATTAGTGAATAAGTAGAAGATCCTTTTTAAGATTAGTAGATTAAGTTACTTTAGGGATAACAGTGTAATTTCTTTTGAGAGTTCTTATCGAAAAAGAAGGTTGCAACCTCGATGTTGAATTAAAATATCTATATAATGGAGAGGTTATATAAGAAGGTCTGTTCGACCTTGAAAATTTTACATGATTTGAGTTCAAACCGGTGTAAGCCAGGTTGGTTTCTATCTTTTAGATAAAAATGATTATTTTAGTACGAAAGGAGTAAGTAGTCAAAATAATTTTGAAATTGAGTATTATTTTAGTAGTGTATATTAAATTTAGAATTTAATTATGATATAATTTATGTATTATATAATTTATATATAATATAAATAGATATTGGTAAATACAGTATATAGTAGACATAGATTAATATAAATAAATATTGGTTATATAAGAAGTAAATAAAATAAGTGAATATAATATAAATATTTTGGGATATAAATATTTTAGGATATAAATATTTTAGGATATAAATATTTTAGGATATAAATATTTTAGGATATAAATATTTTGGGATATAAATATTTTAGGATATAAATATTTTAGGATATAAATATTTTGGGATATAAATATTTTAGGATATAAATATTTTAGGATATAAATATTTTAGGATATAAATATTTTAGGATATAAATATTTTAGGATATAAATATTTTAGGATATAAATATTTTAGGATATAAATATTAATATTTGGTGCTAATTATTTTGTAACAATAAAAATAAGGTAATATAAATAGGGATGAATTTTATATTATTAATAGTTAAGTATTTATTGGTATATGGATGTTTAGGAATAGTTTTATAATTTGAAATTATAAAGTGGCTGAGAAATAGGCGGTGAATTGTAAATTCACATACAAGATTTAAATGCTTCTTTATTAGGCTTTATAGTATAAAATAAATACATTGGATTGCAAGTCTAAAGATGTGTAAAATACTAAGGCTTAAGATTTAAAAATATATTTCATTTTAAGCTTTGAAGGCTTCTAGTTTATTTTAACTTAAAATCTTAAAAAAATAAAAATAATAAAGGTAAGGGGAATATAAAAGAGTTAAAAAAAATAAAAAAATTAGTTGATAAGGAAGGAATTATATTTAATTTTTTGTTAATAATTATAGTAGGATTGGTTAGTAAAAAAAAAAAGATAGTAATACGGAGGTAAAAATACAAGGTTACAAGGGTCGAGGAGAGTAAAAAAATTAAAGCAAAAAAGAGTTTATTATTGATTAAGAGCTGAATTAATATTCATTTGGGAATAAATCCAGCAAAGGGAGGTAGGCCTCCTAGAGAAAGTAAGTTAAGAGGGATGAGTAAAATGCTTATAGGATTTTTTTGAATAAATTTTATTAAATCTGATAGGGTAAAAGTTTGAAATATGTTAAAAAGAATTATAATGGATGAAGAAATAATTGAATAAAAAAGAAAGTAAATAGTTCAAAACATATCATTGATTGTAATGCTAATTAATATTCATGATATATGGTTGATTGAAGAAAAAGCTATTATTTTTTGCAGGTGTGTTGTGTTTAATCCCCCTAAAGCTCCGATAATTGCTGAAAGAATTGCTGAGAAAGAAATAATTTGTACTATAGGGGAATAAATTACAAGGTAAGAAATAAGGATTATTGGTCCAATTTTTTGTAAAGTTATAAGAAGAATTGCTTGTGGTCAAGTTAAACCTCTTATTACTTGAGGAAACCAAAAGTGGAAAGGAGCCCTACCTAGTTTTAAAAAAAGAGATGTTAAAAGGATAGAGGCTCTTATTTGAGAAAAAGTTAAAAATATACAACTTGCTATAACAAATATTGTAGATCTTATAGCTTGGATTAGAAAATATTTTAAAGCACTTTCAGAAAAATAAGAATTTATTTTAATTGTAATGAGCGGGATAAAAGATATTATATTTAGTTCCAATCCAACTCAAACTCCAAATCAAGAAGAAGAGGAGATTGATAAAAAAATACCTAAAATCAAAGTAGAAAAAAATAAAATATAAGAAAGTGGAAAGACCATTAGAAAGAGAAGAGAGTAGACTTTCATTTACAGGGTATGAACCTATTAGCTTAGAATTAGCTTATCTTTCGAGAATTATTGAAGAAGTATAGTGTGTTTTATTAATAAATAAGGGAAATTAAGAATATATTATGTATAAATAAGTAATAAGATGTTATAATATTAAGAAGTTAATAAGGGTATTATATTAAAATAATATTTTATATATTATGAGAAATTATTTTTATAATAAATAAAATAATATTAATAATTCATTTAAATAAGTTAGATTATTAGTATATATTTGTGTGTGAATGAAAACGATAATAAATAATAATAAATAATAGATTGTTATGAATTTTAAATGGAAATATATTTAAAAATAAGAGATAAAGATAAATAGTATTTAAAGAATTGAATTTAAAATAATAGGAGGAAGAGGAGATAAATTATCTATTATTCAATAATTGTTGTTTAGAAGTTATAAAATATATTTATTTATTTTAAAATTCTGGTATGATTTGAATTTGAAGTAGGATTTTAATATGGTTAATTTATTATAAAAATAATTGTTATAATAATAATTGTTATAATAATATAATGAATACAGTGAATATAAATGTAATGGAGTAATTTTAAGATTGATGTTATTTTGGCAGATAAGATGCATTAAATTTAGGATTTAAATATATAGAAGAGTCTATAAATAGTAGAGTAATTAGTAATAATTGTTTTGTGATAATATTAATTAGAATTGTAAGTTATGTTATATTAATGGTATGTGTGTTAGTAGGTGTAGCGTTTGTAACATTGTTAGAGCGTAAAGGTTTGAGGTATATTCAAATTCGTAAAGGTCCTAATAAAGTAGGTTATGTAGGTTTATTACAGCCAATTTCTGATGCTATAAAGTTGTTTACTAAGGAGCCTACTTTTTCTATTGTATCAAATTTTTTGGTTTATTATATATGTCCTGTTTTTAGTTTATTTATTTCGTTAATTATATGGGTTGTAGTCCCTTATGAAGTAGGACTTTTAAGATTTAATTTAGGTATAATGTTTTTTTTATGTTGTTTGAGGTTTGGGGTTTATTCTACAATAGTTGCAGGATGGTCTTCAAATTGTAAATATTCTCTTTTGGGAAGGTTGCGAGCTGTAGCTCAAACTATTTCTTATGAAGTGAGATTAGCATTAATTTTATTATCTTTTATTATTTTAGTAGGGGGTTTCAATTTTGAATTGTTTAATAAATATCAGGAATTTATTTGGCTTGTTTTAGTTTCAATACCTTTAGCATTTATTTGGTTTAGATCTTGTTTAGCAGAAACAAATCGCACTCCTTTTGATTTTTCAGAAGGAGAGTCGGAATTAGTATCTGGGTTTAATACTGAGTATAGTAGAGGGGGTTTTGCTTTAATTTTTATAGCTGAGTATGCTAGAATTTTGTTTATAAGGGTTTTATTTGTAGTAGTTTTTTTAGGAGGGGGCCTTAATAGATTATTTTTTTATATCAAATGTGTTTTTATGGTATTTGTTTTTATTTGAGCACGGGGAACCCTTCCTCGATTTCGTTATGATAAGTTAATGTATTTAGCGTGAAAGAGCTATTTACCAGTATCTATTAATTATTTAGTATTTTTTATTGGGTTAAAGTTTTTTTGTTTTTGTATTTATAATTAAATTAATATATTAATGATTATTAATTATGTTTAATATGGAATTATTAATTATTTATTATAAATTATTAATTATGTTTATTATAAGATCATAGTGTATTTATTAATTAATTAAGGTAATTATATATATATATATATATATATTGGTTTGTTATTAGTAAATTTTATAAGTTAAAAATTAATTTGAAGTAATTTATAAAATGTTTATATAATATGATAATAAGTAGTAGTTTAATTTAATTTGAATGTTATATAATTTAAGGAGAATAAAGAGGTTTATAATAAAATATAATTATTAAGAATTTTTCTTTTCTAATGTTTTCAAAACATTTGTTTTTAAAATTAATAAACTAAATAATCATTTTAATATTTTATCTCAGTAAATTAATATAAGAGGATTAAGTAAATAAAAAGCAAAATAAGAAACAGTTAAAATCTGGCCAGTAATAATATAAGGAGATTCTACTGGACGTGCTCCGATTCAAGTTAATAATATAATAATACTTGTGAATCATCAAAATAAAATTTGATTAAAAGGATAAAAAATTAATCTTCGAAATTTTGAGGAATGAGAGAAGGGTAAAATTGCAATAATTACTACTGATAATACTAGGGCAATTACTCCACCTAGTTTATTAGGAATTGAACGGAGAATAGCATATGCAAATAGAAAATACCACTCTGGTTGAATATGAGCGGGAGTAACAAGAGGGTTAGCCGGGATAAAATTATCAGGATCTCTTAAATAATAAGGGAAAGAGAGTGAAAGGAAAAGTAAAAATAGGATTAAAATAATAAATCCTACAATGTCTTTAAAGGTAAAATAAGGATGGAAAGGTACTTTATCGGTTTGTGTTGAAATTCCCAATGGATTATTTGCACCTGAGTGGTGGAGAAATATAATATGAATTATTGAAAATGCAGCTACGATAAAAGGTAAAATAAAATGAAAAGTGAAAAATCGTGTTAAAGTAGCATTGTCTACTGAAAATCTACCCCAAATTCATTGAACTAAATCTACTCCGAGAAAAGGAATGGCTGAAAATAAGTTTGTAATTACTGTAGCCCCTCAGAATGATATTTGACCTCAGGGGAGAACATATCCTAGGAATGCCGTGGCTATTACTATAAGTAAAATTAACACACCCACTATTCAAGTATGGAAAATTATATAAGACCCGTAAAATATTCCACGTCCGACGTGGGTATAAACACAAAGAAAGAAAAAGGAGGCGCCATTGGCATGGGTAGTTCGTAATAATCATCCGTAATTTACATCTCGACAAATATGAGTTACTCTTGAGAATGCTAAGTCAATGTGGGGGGCATAGTGCATAGCTAAGAAAAGGCCAGTAATAGATTGTAAAATTAAACATAAACCTAAAAGGGACCCAAAGTTTCATAAAATTGAGATGTTTCTAGGTAAAGGCATATCAATTAAAGCATTATTAGCAATTTTAAATAATGGGTGTGATTTACGTATAGGAGAAAACATTAGTTTATTAAACGTAATGGGCCTTTAAATAAATTGATAATTTTAACTACCACTAAAAGAGTTAAAAGCAAATAAGAGATAATAAAGAGAGTAAAGTATATGGAAGGGGTATTAAAAATTCAACTTGTAATATGAGCAGTTGATGAATAAAAATTAATTGAGGAATTAGGTAAGTTGGAGAGGGAAGAAATGAAAATAGGATCTAAATAGAAAAAATAATAAAAAAATATTAAAAGAAATAAAAATGAAATTATAATTGAAGTTAAAGGAGTATAAAAAAATTCATTGGATGCTAAGGAAGCGACGTAAATAAATAATACTAATATACCTCCTAAGAAAATAAGGAATAAAGTGTATGAAAATCAGAATGAATAAGAGGTTAATCCAGCAGAAAATGAAATAATAATGGTTTGGATTAATAAGCTTAATCCTATGGCAAGAGGGTGGGTTAATCGGGTAAATAAAAATGAAGAAATAATGATTATGGGAATTATAAATATTGTAATAACAGAGGATAGTTTAAAAAAAATATTAATTTTGGGGATTAAAGATGAAAATTATTTTCCTCTGAAGTTTTAAGAGACTTATTTCATTTTTGGTTTACAAAACCAAAGTTTTTTTTAAACTATTAAAACAAATGATAAATTTTAGTTTAATGTGGTTTATAAGATCTTTTATTATAATTATTTGTGGATTGTGAAGTTTTATTAATTATCATAAACATTTGTTAAATTCTTTATTAAGATTGGAATTTATGATATTAGGTGTATTCTGGTTATTAATGTTGCAGGTTTCGAGTGTAGGTAGAGAAGTTTATTTTGTGTTGTTTTTTTTAACGCTGGTTGCTTGTGAAGGAGCTTTTGGATTATCTTTATTAGTATTTATTGTACGGAGACATGGAAGGGATTATTTTAGGTCAATTAATATTTTAGAATGTTAAAGTTTTTTATTCCTTTAATTATATTGATTTGAGTGCATAAAGAATGGAAGGTAGTTCAATTAGGAGTAGGGGTATTAGCATTTAGGTTAAGATTAAGGTGTTTTCATAATTTTTTTATATATAATGTAGGGCATATATTTGGAATGGATTATTTAAGTTATATTATAGTTGTTTTAAGAGTTTGAATTGTGTTTTTGGTCTTATTGGCGAGAGAAAGGGTAAAAAGTGGACATAAGTTTCATTTTAGATTTATTATAGTAAATTTAATTTTGTTGTTATTTCTTGTGGCTACATTTTCTTCTATTAGATATTTAATTTTCTATATTAGGTTTGAGGCATCATTAATTCCTACATTAATTTTAATTTTAGGTTGAGGGTATCAGCCTGAACGAATTCAGGCTGGAATTTATATACTTTTTTATACTTTAACATTATCTTTGCCTTTATTAGTTTGTTTATTAAATATTTATTATGAAAAAGGAAGTTTGATTATAAAAATAAGAGAATTAAGAATAAGTAGTAGGTATATAATAAGTATTTGGTATATGTTTGTAGTTTTAGCATTTTTAGTAAAATTACCTATATATATATTTCATTTATGACTTCCGAAGGCTCATGTTGAGGCTCCTGTAGCCGGTTCAATAATTTTAGCAGGAATTTTATTGAAGTTAGGTGGGTATGGTTTATTTCGTGTTTTAATTATATTTCAATTAATTGGAATAAAATTTAGAAATGTTTGAATAAGGATGGGATTAATAGGAGGGTTTATTATTAGATTAGTGTGTTTACGTCAAGTGGATGTAAAATCTTTAATTGCTTATTCTTCTGTAGTTCATATAGGTTTAGTATTATGTGGATTAATAATTTATAATTGGTGGGGTTTAATAGGAGCCGTGGTAGTTATAATTGGGCATGGGCTGTGCTCTTCCGGTCTTTTTAGCTTAGCTAATATAGTTTATGAGCGAGTAGGTAGGCGAAGGTTGCTTTTGAGTAAAGGTTTGTTAAATTTTATACCTAGAATAGCTATGTGGTGATTTATTTTAAGAATTAGAAATATAGCTGCCCCACCTTCTCTTAATATATTAGGTGAAATTAGATTGATTATTGGAATAATTAGGTGAAGGGAGGTAAGTGTAATTGGGATTATATTGATTTCTTTTTTTAGAGCTGCTTATACTTTATACATATATAGACTAAGACAACATGGTTTGTTTTACAATTCTTTATATGCTTGTTGTTCTGGTAAGGTACGGGAATACATATTATTATTTTTACATTGGGCACCTTTAAATATCTTAATTTTTAATATGAAATTAGTTAATATGGTTTAAATTACTTAAATTAGTTTAATAAAAGACAGAAAATTAAGTTATGTTTTGGAAAATTACTATACATATAATTAGAATAGTATTTTTAATAATTGGTTGTTTAATTAGGGGTATTTATGCTATTTTAAAATTTTATAGAAATATAATTGAAGTTGTAGAATGAGAGATTTTAAGATTAAATTCATGTTCAGTTGTTTTTACTTTAATTTTTGATTGAATTTCTTTATTATTTCTTTCTTTTGTGCTTTTAATTTCTAGAAGTGTTCTTTATTATAGAGGAGATTATATAAAAAGAGACAGGAATTTTAATCGTTTTATATACCTTGTACTTATGTTTGTATTTTCAATAGCAGCTATGGTTTTAAGACCTAATTTGATTAGAATTCTTCTAGGTTGAGATGGGCTAGGGCTAGTCTCTTATGTTCTTGTTATTTATTATCAAAACGAAAAGTCAGCTAATGCTGGGATATTAACTATTTTATCTAATCGAGTTGGAGATGTAGCTATTCTTTTGAGAATTGGGTTAATAGTAAAATTAGGAGGCTGAAATTTTTTGTACTATACTTATAGTATGAGGGATAGAAAGTGGCTTGGGTTTAAATTTTTAATTATTTTAGCGGCTATAACTAAGAGTGCTCAGATTCCATTTTCTGCTTGACTTCCTGCTGCAATAGCAGCACCAACTCCTGTTTCAGCATTAGTTCACTCTTCTACTCTTGTTACGGCCGGAGTATATTTAGTAATTCGATTTAGTCCAATTTTAGAATCTTCTAATATTCAAAGAATATTATTAATTATTTCTTGTACAACAATATTTATAGCTGGTTTGGGAGCTAGATTTGAATATGATTTAAAAAAAATTATTGCTTTATCTACTTTAAGTCAATTGGGGGTAATATTGAGAATCTTAGCCTTGGGATTTTCTGATCTTGCTTTTTTTCATCTTTTAAGACATGCTTTGTTTAAGGCATTGTTATTTATGTGTGCTGGGGTTTTTATTCACAGGGTTAGAGATTATCAAGATATTCGGTGTATAGGGTGTTTAGTTAAATTTATGCCTATTACAGTGGTTTATATAAGAATTTGTAATTTTTCTTTGTGTGGATTTCCATTTTTAGCTGGGTTTTATTCCAAAGATATGATTTTAGAGGTTGCTTTTATAAGATGGGTAAATTATATTTGCTTATGGATGTATATGTTAGCAGTTGGACTTACTGTTACTTATACAATACGGTTGATTTTTTATAGGATAAGTGGGGAGTTTAATTTAAATTTATTAGTTAATGCTAAAGATACTAACAATATAATAGTTAATTCTATAATTATATTGGGAATTGGAGCTATTGTAGGAGGCTCATATTTATCTTGACTTATATTCCCAGAACCTTATATAATTTGTATTAGAGATATTATAAAAAAATTAATTATAAGGGTAAGAATTATTGGAGGGTTAATTGGTTATTTTTGTAACTTATTAAGTGTAAGAAATAGGTTAATAAGATTGAAAAAATATTTTTGGGTGGTATATATAGGGTCAATATGATTTATGCCGTTTTTGAGATCTATGAAGAATAGAGAAATAACAATAAAAACTAGAGGCTTAATGGAAAAAATTGGAGATAAAGGTTGGTTTGAATATTTTGGTTCTCAAGGGTTATATTGAAAGTTAACCCAATTGTTTATAATTTTACATGAGTTTCAAAGAAATAAAGTAAAAATTTTTATAAAAATATTTGTTTTAAGGATTTTATTAGTACTATTTGTGTATATTTGTTTATATAATTTATATTAGAATATTGTGTTGAAGTTACAAAAGAGACATAATTGTCTATAGGCAGTTTAGGTAGTTTAATAAAAAATAGTGATTTGTGGTATCAAAGAAATTAATAATAATTCTGAATTTTGTTCAATATATTAATTTAATAATAGTTAGTAATTATGAATGAATTTATAAATATTTTTAGAAATGTTAATTATTTCAGCTTTACAACGAAAAAGTAAAATGTTGAATTACACTATAAAAATCAGAATATAAACGGAGTTTAACCGCTTTTTAGGAAATTAGAAGTTTCCTTATTGACATAAATATCCTAATATTGATAGGAAATAATTTCAATTGTATCATTAACAATGATATACCTCTCTTTGGTTTCTATCAAAATTAGAGGCTTAAGCCAAATTTTAGGTCGAAACTAAATGCAAATATTCGCTTTCTAACCAATGAAACTAGTTTTTTAACTCTTTATAAGTGCAAATTACATATCATATAATATATTGACTATAGTTTCTTATTTAGATCATTCTAAAGCACCTTGATATCATTCATAAAATAGTCCAAGTAAAAGTATAATAAGAAACAAAATAATTGTAAATAATCAAGAAAAAATGTTAACAAGATTGATGACTGGGGTAATAGGAAGTAGAAGAGTAATTTCAACATCAAAGATTAAAAAAATTACAGCGATTAAAAAAAATCGTAATGAGAAAGGTAATCGTCCTGACCTTTTAGGATCAAATCCACACTCATAAGGAGAGATTTTTTCTCGATCTAAAATAGTTTTTTTTGCTAAAATCGAAGTTAAAATTATAATGGCAATAGAAATTAAAAATGTGAGTATGGAAATGAGAAGTATAAGTCAGATTTATTTTTTCTAAATTTTAGGCTTTTTGATTGGAAGTCAAACGTACTAGATTATACTAAAAAAATAGAATTTATCTCCCCCACCAATAAATGAAAATATAAAGGAATAATCAAACTACATCTACGAAATGTCAATATCACGCTGCTGCTTCAAATCCTAAGTGGTGATTAGAAGAAAAATGATGATTTAAAAGACGAAAAAAGCAAACAGATAAAAAAGATGTACCAATGATTACATGTAAACCATGAAAACCTGTAGCGACGAAAAAAGTAGAACCAAATGTAGAATCAGCAATAGAAAACGCAGCTTCTAAATATTCATAAGCTTGGAGGGAAGTAAAATAAATACCTAAAATAATAGTTAATGCTAGGCTTTGGGTCGCTTGGCTATGGTTATTTTCTATAATAGCATGATGAGCTCATGTAACAGTAGCTCCTGATGAAAGTAAAATTGTTGTATTAAGGAGGGGGATTTGAAAGGGATTAAAAGGTTGAATACCTAAGGGGGGTCAATAAAGTCCAATTTCAATAGTAGGAGAAAGTCTTCTGTGAAAAAAAGCTCAAAAGAAAGAAAAAAAAAATAAAATTTCAGATAAAATAAACAAAATTATACCTCAACGAAGGCCCACCATAACTGTTGAAGTATGTAGGCCTTGATAAGTTCCTTCACGAGTGACATCACGTCATCATTGAATTATAATTAAAATAATGGTAAAAAACCTAAGTAGTAAAAGATTTATATTGTATTGATGAAATCATTTTACTAAACCTGTTGTTAATATTATAGCTCTGATTGATCCTGTTAGTGGCCAAGGACTTACATCCACTAAGTGGTAAGGGTGGTGATTATGTAATGATGACATTAGTTAATTTCTCTTGTGTAAAGAGTTCTTAGAATTGCAAAAACATAAGATTGGATGATTGCCACTGCAGATTCTAAAATTAAGAGTAAAATTTGAGAGGTAATTAAAATGGTTAAAATTGACATAGAAAGTGAGGGTCCAGTATTTCCTAATAAAGTTAAAAGAAGGTGACCAGCAATTATATTAGCTGCCAATCGAACTGCTAAAGTTCCTGGTCGAATAATATTTCTAATTGTTTCAATCAAAACTATAAAAGGTATTAATATGGGTGGTGTTCCTTGGGGCACTAAATGAGCAAATATATGTTTGGTACGAGTTATTCAACCAAAAATTATTAAAGTAATTCACAGAGGAAGAGATAAGGAAAGTGTTATAACTAAGTGTCTCGATCTTGTGAATACATAAGGTAAAAGACCTAGACAATTGTTAAAAATAATTAATCTAAAGATGCTTATAAACAAAACAGGTGCACCGATATGTGAAGAATTGAGTAAAGTTTTAAATTCATTATGTAGGGTTTGAATAATTTTTCTTCATAATAAAGATCATCGGGATGGGGAGGCTCAATAAATAAAAGGTAAAAAAATTAAACCTAAAAGAGTTGATAATCAATTAGTTGAAATTCTAAAAATTCTTGATGAGGGTTCAAAAATTGAAAACAAGTTAGCTATAATTTTCAAGGAAGTTTAGAGAGAGTGTGAGAAAAAGTAGTAAAATTAAATATTTTAAAAGGTTTAATAAAATAGTTAAGTATTAAAAAAACCATTAAAGAGAATAAAAAAAATATTAATAAACTAAGTCAAAATATAGGAAATATTTGGGGCATAAAGAAGTGTCTGAAAGGACGATTTAAATATGACAGATTTATGTTATAAGATTTAACTAACTTCTGGTCACCAGAAGTAGGCGAATACTATAGTAGGTTTAAAAGACCTATACTTATTTTTCAGTCATCGGGTGAGTTTTCAATTGAAGATGAAATTCAATTTAAAAATGAATTAATTGAAGTTCTTTCGATAATAATGGGTATAAAGCTATGATTTGCTCCGCAAATTTCTGAACATTGGCCTAGAAATAAACCAGGTCGGTTAATTAGGAACCTAATTTGATTTAGACGACCAGGTACAGCATCGGCTTTAACACCTAATGAGGGGATAGTTCATGAGTGGATTACATCTGCTGCAGTAATAAGAATTCGAATTTGGGTATTTATGGGAAGGATAGTACGATTATCTACATCTAGTAAACGAAAATTAGAGGAAGTTATTTCATTATAAGGAGTTATATAAGAATCAAATTCTAATTGCAAGAAGTCTGAGTATTCATATCTTCAATATCATTGATGGCCAATTGTTTTTAAAGTGATCGAAGGGTAATTTACTTCATCTAAAAGATAAAGAAGTCGAAGAGAAGGAAATGCAATAAAAATTAAAATAATAGCTGGAATTGTTGTTCAGATTAACTCAATAGTTTGGTTTTCTAATATATATCGGTGGATAAAAGTATTAAAAAAGAGAGTAGAGAGTAAATAACCTACAAAAGTTAGGATAAGGATTAGAATTAATATAATGTGATCATGAAAGAAAATTAATTGTTCTATTAATGGGGAGGCTCTGTCTTGAAAGCCTATATAAGTTCATGTTGCCATTAGAAGATAAGATTTTACTAAAAGAAGGAAGATAACCTTCATAATAGGAGTTTAAGTCCTATGCATATGTTCTGTCATTTTAGGAGTTAGTAATTAATGGAGTTTCTATATATGAATGATCTGCTGGAGGGTAATTGTGTTCTCATTCAATTGATGATGGGAGATAAGGTAGGAAAATTACTGATCGGTCGGAGGATAAAGATTCTCAGATAATAATTATAAATCCTAATGCAGCTACAAATGAAATTATAGATCCTGTGGTAGAAACAATATTTCATGTGGAGTAGGCGTCAGGGTAGTCTGAATATCGTCGTGGTATTCCATTTAAACCAAGAAAGTGTTGAGGGAAAAATGTTAAATTTACTCCAATGAATATAATGAAAAAATGAATTTTCAGTCATTTAAGGTTGAGAGATAAACCAGTGAATAAAGAGAATCAATGAGCGATTCCACCGAAAATTCCAAATACAGCTCCCATAGAAAGTACATAGTGAAAATGGGCTACAACATAATAAGTATCATGGAGTAGAATATCAATGGAAGAGTTTGCTAAAACTACTCCAGTTAATCCACCTACGGTAAATAAAAAAATAAATCCAAGGGCTCAGAGTAGTGAAGGGCTAGTGTTGATTTGACTTCCATGTAATGTTCTTAATCATCTAAAAATTTTAATACCTGTGGGTACTGCAATAATTATAGTAGCAGATGTAAAATAAGCTCGAGTATCGACGTCTATGCCCACAGTGAATATGTGATGAGCTCACACAACAAACCCTAAGATTCCAATTGCTGCTATGGCGTAAATTATTCCTAAAGTTCCAAATGCCTCCTTTTTACCAGATTCTTGGCTAACAATATGGGAGACTATGCCAAAAGCAGGGAGAATTAAAATATAAACTTCTGGGTGGCCAAAAAATCAAAATAAATGTTGGTATAAGATAGGATCACCTCCTCCTCTAGGATCAAAAAAAGAAGTATTTAAATTCCGGTCAGTTAATAATATAGTAATGGCACCTGCTAAAACAGGAAGAGAGAGGAGAAGTAAAATTACAGTAATGAAAATAGACCATACAAATAAAGGTATTTGATCTATAGTTATACCATAAGATCGTATATTAATAACTGTAGTTATAAAATTTACTGCTCCTAAAATTGAAGAAACTCCTGCTAAGTGTAAGGAGAAAATACCTATATCAACGGAGGCCCCAGCATGGGCGAGAGCGGCTGCTAAAGGTGGGTAAATGGTTCATCCTGTTCCAATTCCTCTTTCTACTATTCCTCTTATTAAAAGTAAGGTTAAGGAAGGAGGTAAAAGTCAAAAGCTTATATTGTTTATACGAGGAAATGCTATATCCGGTGCTCCTAATATTAAAGGGATTAGTCAATTGCCAAATCCTCCGATTATAATAGGTATGACTATAAAAAAAATTATTACAAAAGCATGGGCAGTAACTACAACATTATAAATTTGGTCGTTTCCAATTAATCTACCAGGCTGGCTTAATTCTGCTCGAATAATTAAACTTAAAGATGTTCCTACTATTCCAGCTCAGGCGCCCAAAATGAAGTATAATGTACCAATATCTTTATGGTTAGTGGAGTAAAATCATCGTTGCAT